TACTTTATGCCTAAAAACATCACAGTTATTTCAGCTAAAGCCTATTAATTAAAGTTGTTTTAGAAAATATATATAACTAAAAACATAGTTGCTTTACGAATTACCGTACCGCATCACAATTCATAAAACAAATGTTTTATGAATTGTGATTATATATAAATAAAAGTTTTAAAATTGTAGTAATAAACTACATATATTTATGAATATCCTAAGGTATGCTTTGTGCCTATATGCATTCAGCACTTATCATTAACTAACATAGCCTTCCTGCCATGCTTATCATATGTGTATCTCTGTCATTCATCTTTTTAGTTTTTTATGACAGCGACAGATAAACTCCAGTGTTAAGTAAATCCCAATGTAAGTAATATGCCAAAAAATATGTTTTTTGTATTAACTTATGGATTATAGTTAAAAATACCTTCTAGATATTAATAACCATATTAATATAGGCAGATAAACAGCAGGTAAACCATAGGTTAATATACCCAACTCCTTTCGTACAAGGGGCTATCCTTATTTTATTCTAATTTCCCCTAGAAGATAGAAACCATACTGTCTCACGACGTATTTAACCCAGCTCGTGTAGCTCTTTAATCGACGAACAGTCGTACCCTTCATGACTCCTACATTCATGTGGATGAGCTAAGCCGACATCGAGGTGCCAAACTGCGCACTCAATTTGAACTCTCTGGCGCAATTAGCCTGTTATCCCTAGCGTAGCTTTTTCAATAATCCAAGACCTTTCCTTTATGCGTCTCGTGATCATATGCCCCGCTTACGCGACTGAAAGACGTGTAAGTCAAACAGTAAAGCAAGATTAAGCCGTTAAACTTTATAAGTAAATTAATTATCATTTTCATATTATACAAAGATTTTTTTTTTTCATATAATATATAACAACAAAATTTGTTAAACTAAACATATTAATAGACTAGTTTATCTTTGTATATATATCTAGGATTAACGCACTATTTACATCTATTTTTTTATATAGCTAAAAACCTACTTAAATAAAAAATAAACTCCAACTTAAATGAATACATAACTGAATTAGCAATAAAACACCTAAGGTGTTACAATAAGGCCAACTTCAAATTAAAAAAAAATATCACTTATTATAACATAAATGCTATAATAAACCATATTTGATTGCAAATTGCAATTTTACAAAAGTGAATTTGGATACTCCCAGGTACTTTTTATGGGATCTGTGCCCCGCATAAACTGCCACCTAGCAATTGTTCCTTTCGGTTATCACTACCAAAGTTTAAACATACTGCTATGAGATAATTCCTTAACTCATTTAACAGTTTAATAATGTAATTTCACATAGTATAAGTTACCTATTAAATTTTAACTTTGGTAGTGTGGATATAACATGATAAATGAAGTAAAGGCGTTTCAATTTTATCATAGCAATTACCTTATACACTACAACTCATTATATCACATTCAATAACTAGCAACAGTAAAGCTGCATAGGGTCTTCTCGTCTAACTAGAGGTAAACTGTATCTGCACAGTTATTCCAATTTCACCGAGCTAATCATTGAGACAGCTGTTGTATCGTTACATCATTCATGCAAGACCGCATTTAACGGCCAGGGTATTCCGCTACCTTAGGACCCTCATCTGTAAGGCCGCCATTGAACGGGGGTTCCTTCGAAACCTAGCTTCGTTAGTCAACTAAGCAAATCCGATAACCAGCCGTCATTGGGCAGAGATCACACCCAATACTTAGAATTCATTTCTTTGCAGCGTGCTTTGTTTTAATTAAACAGTCGTACAACACTATTCCGTGCCTCCTCTCCCTGACTTGATATTAATCAATAGGGATGGCCCACCTTATCCCGAAGTTACGAGAGTCAATTTGCCGAGTTCCTTAATGATTAATCACTCGAACGCCTTCGTATTCTCTACTTGCTTACTTGCGTTAGTATATAGGTACGGTAATTTAGGGCTGCGCTAAATCAATAATACTTATATATTATGAGCTACAATACACCCTATTTGTTTACAGTTTTCCAGAACATATTAAACTTATACCATACATTGTTAAATAAGCCATTATTAAAAACAAGAAATTCCCGCGCATGTTATAATAGTTCAATTAGCATATAGGCTTGACATGTTGTTTTCTGTATACATTAGATTTGCTCATCATTTATACCTTTTGGTTTATAAACCATTATATTATATATCTATAAATATATATATATATATATATATACATACATACATACACTTTATGCTTATTAATAAAATAAAATTTAAACATGTATATCAAACACGCTTAGATAAAAGCCAAACCTTGTTTTGATTAAATTTTAGCTTTTATTTTAATTAATTAAGCAATATATAAACATAGTGGTATTTGGCTGAAACTTAGAGGCCGTGACTTTAATAAATACCATAAGCTTAAGGCGAAGGAATACGGCATAATATTCGCTTTCTTCCTTTATCGTTACTCATGTCAGCATTATCACTTGGGATCTTTTAGCGGCTCATCTTGTTTTTATTATAATAAAAACAAGGTAAACATCAACCTGTAATAAATCGAAGAAATATTCAGTAATATACCCAACGTTCTGCTACCACACAAGTACAAGTATAATATATATACTTGTACTTGTGTACAAGGTCTCGGTATACTGTTTAGATCCGTTAAATCTTAGGTGCTTTTAACCTTATTGTCTATAAAACCAGTGCTCTGTTACGAGATCTTCAAAAAATGGCCGCTTCTAAGCCTATTACCTGGCCGTTTAGGAAAAATACTTCCTTAATTTCATTTAACAGTAATTTTGGAACCTTATTAACTCTTGTTCTGGGCTGTTTCCCTTTAGACATATAACCTTATCGTATTATGTCTGATTATTCAATATTTATATATGGCCCTTCCGAGAACAAATACTCGCTGATAGAGCCTTCACGACCCCCCAATGTCCACAAAGTCACCAAGCCATTTGCAACAAAAAACTTGATATAAATTGTACGAGATCACAATTCTGTACCTACCAATATTTTATTTAAATTACCTACTTATATAGGTTTCGCAGAAAACCAGCTATCCCAGTCAGGATTGTCTTTCACTTACTTACCACAACTCTTCGGATATCTATACAACGATAACCCGTTCGGACTTTTATAATCCTGGTCATAGTAAGATCACTGGGCTTCGGGTCTAACATCTGATACTATATTGTTACATGATAATCGCTTTACCTACGCATCTCTGCTCGCATCAAACATTAACTTGCTGACCCATTATGCAAAAGGTACGCTCTTATCATTATATTAAATAATTATTAGAGCTGCTTATAAAATTTCTATTTATGCCATTTCCCTCACGGTACTATTTCTATTGCTTATATGTCATATTTAGTCTTAGAGGAAGGTTCCCCTTATATTCAAACAGATATATTTTCCATTTTACTTTGAGACAATTCTTTTTTCATTCACACTACTTTAAGAATCTCTTTTGATTTATTTTCCTGAAGCTAATAAGATATTTCAATTCACTTCGTTTACTTATATTAATTTATTAACAGAGTTCAAAATATTGTTAAGCATAAAAAGCTCTCTCTGACAAATAGCTATGGTTCCATAAAAATTTCTTTATATACTTTTCCGTCATATACATTATATGACAAAATAATACTATCCATATCATCTTCATATACATCATTACTATATATTATGTATTATTTACTATATCTGGTTGCTTTACTATGTTTTATTTTAGGAAGTATAGTATAGCACCTATAAGATATCGGGTTATTATGATTCGAACATAACAATTCCTCAACCCAAATGAGACGCCTAACCTACCTGGCTCTAACCCGTTTGTTTTGATGGTTTTTAGTTAAAAACCATCAGCTTTTAATGAAAGTTATTGTTAACAGAGAATATCCGATTCGAACGGATGTGATCATTTTGACCAAATAAGTTTCAAGCTTATCACCTTAAACCACTCAGTCAATTCTCTAATAATAAAGGCATGATTCCTCAGCGATTTGAACGCCAAACCTACTCTTATCAAAAGCATACTTTACCAATTAAGTTAAGGAACCTTAACATTGAAAAAAAAAATTATGTTACGTTATGATCTCATGCTTTAATTGAAATATTAACAAAAAATGTTAAGTTATTATATTTAGATTTTAATGTATAAATACTATTAATGTGTAGCAATAACTACAATACGTTATGGTATTTAAAAATACATATTTAAATTACAAATATTATATAGAGGCATTTTTCGGAAAAGAGATGATTTGAACATCCATATGTTAATTACACAGTATTTAGCAAATACTTTGCCCTACCAATAGCAACTTTTCCTTTATATTTTTTAGAAAACAATAAACAAAATAAAACATCATTAAACTATAAAAATTTCCGAGTTAGACCGGTTACGATCCGGCATCTACCTCCTCGACAAGAAGGTCCTTTACCAATTAAGTTACTAACTCATGTAATACTTATTACGGCCAGCCGAATTTGAATCGACACACTTCGTTTGGAAGACGAAAGGTCTACCATTAACCTATGGCCGTTTTTATTATAATAATAACAGCAGATATAATATACTTTCTATATTTAATAATTAAAAAATACTTAAAATAAATATAAGCAAAAATAAATATAAACAAAAATTATAAACAACGATGCATGTAATCTAACTATTTATAATAATTACTGCTTAATAATACATTAACTTAAAATTTATATAATAAATTTAATATTATTCTACTATATTATTATTATTTTCTTTAGCTTTTTGTTTTTCTTGAAATTTTTTAAAACCTGTAATAGTTCTATAATGTAACTCTTTACTTCCCTCCAAGTCGTCATCATACTCTGCATAAGCATCATCATACATATCTTTTCTTGGTTTTGTATTGTTTTCGTGATAGTCTTTGGCATAGTCCGAATGGTATTTTCGGAATTCAGGATCATTTTTGTATTTATCTTTTTCATATTTAAGCATTTTTTCTCTGTGTTCAGTATCATTATTATACTTATCCTCATGATAACTACTACTATATTCTCTTTTACGATTTTTGTATTCAGGATCATCATCATATCTCTTTTTCTGTCTTTCATTACGCATTTTATTGCGACGTTCTATAAAAGCAGGATCACTTTCTCTTTTTTTTCGCTGTTCCTCAATTTTTTTTTTGTATTCAGGATCACTACGCATAGCTCTAGCTCTGTCTCTTTTACGTATTTTTATTTCCTCTTTAGATAGTTTACCTTCACGTTGTTTTCCTCTTCTACGTTTAGGCTGTTTACTTGTGGTAGTATCATCATTAGGTGGAGTTGGACCTCCATTATTACCATTTGGTGAAGGACCCGATGGACCATTATTTGGATTAGGTTCATTATTACCATTTGTTTTTAGAATGTAAGGACTAATTAATAAACAAGTACAAATAATAATAATTAATACAAGTAAAAAAATTAAAACTTTATATGTAAAAGGATACTTATTTCTAAATTCAATATCTATATATAATATATGAATTAGAAGAAATAAACTAATATTTAAAATTGTAAATACCATAACAGAGAAATAATTAAAATTAAATAAAACATAAATAGGCAGTGATATATACCATAAACTAGAAACTATTGCAAATAAAGGATAATACTTTTGAATAATAATTAAAGCTTTGCAGAATTTAAATAATCAGTTACATAAACCAACATAATAAACATTTATTCAGCTATATTTATTAAATAAACCACTTAAATATTTTATAAATAAAACAACTAATGATTTAAATCAATTTTGAGATAATAGTCAATTAACTAAATTTGCTATTACTAGAGATTCAAAAAACAAATAAATATTATCAATAATAACATTACGTAAAGTATAAAAACAATAATAAATACAGTTAACTAAAAAATCACGCAATGTTTCACAATTAAAATCGTATAAAAAATTGTTTAGGAGATATAAAAAATAAATTATAAACTGAAAACAAAACAAAGTAGCTATAAATAGTATAGATAAGGTCACAAATGATAAAATTAAAACTTTAACTGATTTAAATAATAAGTTTAATAATACATATATATATATATTATTATGTATATTATAATTACAAAACTGGTATAACAGACACACTAAATTAATAAATAAAAAACTTGACATATATAAAAAATTATTTGACATATCTAAGACCCTCAATAATAAACAGATATAAATAAAAAAAGTCAAACTATATCTACAAAATGCCAATACAAAATAGAAGATTCCAAACCCAAATGATGATTTTCTGTAAAATGATATGCTAAAACTCTTCACAAACCCACAGCTATAAAAGCAGTACCTATAATTACGTGTAAACCATGAAAACCCGTACCAAAATAAAAACAACTCCCAAAAGTACTGTCAGATAAAGTGAATGAAGAAACTGTGTATTCTACACCTTGTAAAACAGTAAAAGCTAAAGCTAACACTACTGTAAATGTAATACCGTATAACGCTCCACTTCTTTTACCTTGTATCACAGAATGATGAGCATATGTAACAAGAAAGCCTGATGCTAATAATAAAATAGTGTTAAGTAAAGGCAGCTCGAATGGATTTATTGAGTCTATACCCTTAGGTGGTCATTGGGCTCCCATTTCAACAGCAGGTGAAAGAGCACTATGAAAAAACGTTCAGAAAATGGCAAGAAAAAATAGTGCTTCACTTACTATAAATAAAGCCACTCCCATGTTTAAACCTCTTTGTACAGCTAAGGTATGATTACCTAAATAAGTACCCTCTGAAATAATATCTCTGAACCAGAAAGATGCAGAACCTATTACTGATAAAAGTGCGATAAAAAAAATATCTTGACCAAAGGAAAAGCCATGCATGGTCAATACACCTGAAGTTGTAAGCGACAATAAAGAAACACATGTTAAAATAGGTCAAGGTGAAGGCGAAACAAGATGAAACGGATGAGCTTGAAAATTACTTCTTACTAAATTTGTCATATTTATTAAAATTTATATTTACGTTTTTATTATTGGATTATGTTTTAAAGCGTTGCCTTATGGTTTTTTCTTCTTATATCATGAAATATGTAATTACCTAAAGTATTTAATATCAATATACACAATATTGACTAAGACCTGCGGGATTTGAACCCACATAATGATGATTAAAAGTCACATATTTTACCAATTAAACTAAAGTCTCTTTTATTATTGTAATAAATCCAATTTATTACTACCATACATTGCAATTATTTTAATTTATTCTATGATAATCACTACGACAAAACATAAATAATTAATATGCCAATTATCTTGTCGTTTTTTTTTTCATAAGATACTATAAAAAAAGGATCAATTAATCAGCTATTTTAGTAGACTGTGGCTGTTTAATAGTTATAACTATAGCTCCCACCATAGCTAGTAGTAAAATAATGGAAGTTATTATTAATCATACTGAATAACTACTATACATTATGTCTCCTATACTTGATATGTGCGTTGCTTCTGCAAGCATACCATCTCATACTTTAGAGCTGACGAAATATGGTTTGTCAAAGTCAGTATAAAAAGTAAATGAACCATTGTATATTTCGTTATATTTATGGCCAGACAGTTTGTAGCTTAAGTTAACACTACGGGGCAATATTTGACTAATAGGATAATTAAACGATAAAGCAATTATAAGAGCTAAAGGTATTGTATTACTAGTGTCACTTACTAATTCAGAAACTCTTATGTTTATTAACATTAAAATAAACAAAAATAAAATTGATACAGCCCCTACATAAACTAATAAATAAGACAATCCAATAAAATTTAAACCTGAAACTAGTAAATGGCATGCTATTCCAAGAAATAAACCTATTAAGAATAAAACTGATACTATAGGATTTTTACTTATTATTACAGATATAGCTGCAACTATGCAGGCTGTATCGATAAAAAAAAGCGCCCCGCTTTTGTAGCCGTTGGTAAATGTTTCGGTAAAAAATAACAAACTATTCAAAACTACGTGATATATATTTTTGTCTCAAGGCCTGTTATACTAATTATTTCATGTGTTGCTTTATTTTACGAAATATAGCCATACTTTATAAAATAAAACAAGGTATAATAACAGTATAAATGATCATTTATAAATGAGATATAGTATTTATTTAAATATTGAAAAGACGTGTGCAAGACTTGAACTTACAATCCTTGTGGCCGAAACACAATGCTTAACCAATTAAGCTAACACGTCTTTGTAAGTGAACTGTATTGTTTTTATTAAAATATCTACATAGCCCTCAAAGTGAATTGAACACTTATCAGAATATTAACAGTATCCCGCTCTACCGTTGAGCTATAAAGGCTTCATATAGTGTTGAAAATAATGGCTCATTTTTACAATGCTTTTTTCAAAAAACAACTCAAGAATACTCAGATTTGAACTGAGAGTTTGAAGTTTGAAGCTTCCTATTTTTACCATTAAATTATATTCTTTATAAAAAGTATATTTCAATTTTTTTTAACAATAAAAATATATAGGAAACAAGAGATTCGAACTCTTAAAAGCTTAATGCTATTGAGTTTACAGCTCAACCCATATTACCAATTATGGTAGTTTCCTTTTCGTTTTGTTTTTTTTGTCTTACCAAATTACAATTGCGCAGGACCTTTTTGCAACAAGTAATATCAACATTACACGATAATATTGCATAATGACAAAATAATATGGACTACATAGTCATTGTACTAACTATGCTATAATAAATGCAAAGTTATAATAATACTTTGCATTTATTGTAGCAGGGGCATTTATAAAAATAATAATTCCCGTGCAATTTCCACTACACGAACCATATTTCGACTTAACACCAATCAAGGTCACGCATACGAAGACGACATATCTAAGTTTCTAGACCAAATTGTCTAGATTAAAAATAAATACTAGCCAAACTTATTGCACATACTTCTTTCAGCGCCTGACGAGTAGTTAGTACCCATCTGAGATAAAATTCACCGTGCCGTACTTATACACGATTACTAGTAATTTCCTTTTCACGCAGTCGAGTTACAGACTGCAATTCATTAAAATTGTATCCAGTTTTGATGGGATTAGTTCAATTTCACAATTTCACATCCTTTTGTAGAGGTCTATGTGGCACGTCTATAGCCCACAGCATTAAGGCCATGATGACTTGTCTTAGTCCCTGTTATCATATCCGATATAGTGGGGAACTACTTTATTTTAAAATAAAGTAAGGGCTTGCGTTAATTTAATGGATCTAACCAAAGTCTCACGACATTAACTGAAGACAGCCGTGCAACTCTTGTAAATATATCAAAAATATAAATATTCAAGCTGTGGTAAGGTTTTTTGCGGATTATCAAATTAAACAACATACTTCACTACTGGTTTCAGAAACGGTCTAATGATTTCAGTTCCAATGTTGCCAAATTACTCTTGAGGTGGAGTGCTTACACTTTCATTTATAGAATAAAATTAATTTCTAATCTATGACACTCATAATTATCTGCTTTGACTACTAGGGTATCTAATCCTATTTGCGATCCAAAGCCTTCGTCCTTCAACGTCAGTTATCACATAAGGGGATGCTTTCGCCTTTACCAGTGCCGTAACTTTTCTTTCGAAAAATGGTATTACTAAATTTTATCTCTACACCATTAGTACTTTAAAGCCCCCGCGTAAGTAACTCTAGCAAATTAGTCCCATCTTGCAAGGCAAGGGCTTGATTTACCGTCTGGGTACCCTTTAAACCAATTAAAGATGAATAACACTAGTCTTTTACGTATTACCGCGACTGCTGGCACGTAATTTGGTCAAGACATATGGCTAGACAATGTCATTATCATAATTCTAACCAGAATTTTATTCGACTAAGTCGATATTGCACCACATATGTACAATTAGCTATTGCTATTCATTCCTCCAAGTTGCTGGTTCAACCGTTAGGTTATTGACCAATATTCCTCACTGCTGTAATTCTCATCATGGGCTTTGTTCAGGCCCATTGTGGCCGATCAACCTTTCAGTTACGACTACGTATATTAAAGCTAGTTAATCTATTACCTTAACTACTACAACTACACGAGATATAGGCTTCTAAGAGCAAAACTTTATGTTTCTTTTTCCTATTGATTTTAGTTGCTTTACTATACTTTGCTTGTCATATTTTTTTTTGAAAATAAAACAATGCATGGTATAGTATCACATAAAAACATTTAATAAAATTATAAGGGATCTTTCTCCTCACTCCAAGGTGGCCAAATTATCTTATACTCACCTGTACACCACTACATTGCACATAAAAAACAATGTCGTTCGATTAGCATGTGTCAAGCATTTGGATAGCGTTCATTCAGAGCCATCATCAAACTCAATTTGTATTTTGTAGTAAGGGCATATGTTTGCACCACTACTATTATAGTAAATTAACTAATTAGTATATTACAATTATAATGTTTGGACATAAATAAGCCGGTTCCTGTTATTATTTATGAGTCTAAATAAAGACTAAATCTAAGATTGCCATTCCATTAAAATATATTACTGACTTAGTAAAAATACACTATTTTTACAATCATTTAAACTATATTTTAAACATTTTCTCCTAAATACCAAGGTTTATACCTTTATATTAATTATAATGATGACTAATACACCTAAGTAATAATATATAAATTCAATTAGCTACGGACTTTCCTATTTTGCTTATTGAAAAGCAAAATTAAATAAACTTACGTCACAAACTCCACATAGGCATGTATAATATTTATTATAATTGCCTAGTTAGTATTTGACTTACGAAATATGCATCATAACAAGGTCTGCAAAGTAACTGTAATTAAATGCTACAAAATTAAAATTTTTATAATTCAATGCTGGAACGTATCTTTATAATAGTATTTAAAATTTATATAAATTTTTGTATATTATAAGTACAATGGTTTTATTTATGGTAAGGAGTCCTTCAACCAGGCAACTGTAATGGTAATTATTGTAGCAGCACTATTAATATGTATTAATATAATGTTGATACGATAAAATTAGATACTTCGTAAAACAATACGTTATGCCACGTATAATAATAAAAATGCCATCATAAGAGCAAATAAACCTGTGGCTTCTGCAAAAGCGAATCCTAAAATAGCGTAAGAGAATAACTGTCCTCTCAAAGAGGGATTTCTTGCTACTCCTAATATAAGAGCTCCGAAAACTACACCTATCCCTACACCTGCACCAATCAATCCTGTAGTTGCCATACCTGTACCTATTATTTTAGCAGCCTGTATCATTTTACTTTATTGTAAATTATATAGCAAGGAGTCCTTAAACTAGTAAACTGTTATTATAGTGATATGCATATTTAGCATTATATTATACCACGTTTGTATTATTTAGTTTTTTGTGTTGTTTTAATAGATATTCTGTATAGCAACAAAACATGGCATTAAATATGATAACTTTGCAAAAGCAATTTACCTATGAACATTGTTTTCATTGGTTAAATAAAATTATACAAGTACATTACTATTGTAATATGTAGTAAACAATAGTTATAATTTACATACTAAAAAACGTGTTGATAATAAACGTACAAAATTAGGCAATATATGCTTTGAAAACACATATAACATTAGTGTGATTAGACAAAAAGCAAAAATTGTTTCATTCATAAAATAAAAAGGAACTAGTTGTGGCAAATATATAACAACCCAACGTATATACTATCATTTAAGATTTATGTATCATAATCCTTATAAGAATTAAGGTTTTAAGGGATAAACTAAAAGCAACATATGTCGCCTTAACTGTAGGCTTTTTTATTAGTGTAGTTCAAGTCCATCTTTAATATAGGATGAACTTAAAACAGAGAATACTTGTGCTTGTATGAAAGAAATACCTATTTCTAATGCAGAAAATGCCATGATAAAAGTTAGTGGAATTAAACTAATAAGAAAATATATGAAACCTGACTTCATAATATTATAAACAAATCCGCTTAAAATATTAAGTAACATATGACCACTTAATATGTTAGCAGCCAGCCTAAGACCAAGAGAAACGTTCCTCGCCAAGTAAGATATAAATTCTATCAATACCAAAAGCGGTAACAAAGGCAAAGGACAACCAGATGGCACAAGTATTGAGAAAAATTTAAGTAAATGTGATTGAAAACCCAGAAAAGTTGATCCTATAACTACAGTAAAACTAATAAAAAATGTCAAAATAAAATGCGATGTTGAAGAAAAACTATATGGTACCATACCCATTAAATTGCTTACTAATATAAAAATAAACAATACATAAATAAATGGAAAATAGGTTTGTCCCTTAACGGCATTTATTTGATTTATAACTATACCATGTATAGTAGCATATATAGACTCTTGACTTACAGATCAAAGATTCGACACAATTCTATTGAAATTAGTAGCAACAAGATTTAAAGCTGAGCCTGAAAATGCGGCGATTGTTAAATAGAATCCTATGTTTGTAAATGAAAACTTAAAGTTGTTAAGTATAGCGAAAAATACAGTTATGTATTCCCTTATAAGAAATTGATCTAAAGGGCTGTTTATTCCCATATTAATTATATTACCGTGTGCATTAGGGTTAATAACATTAGCTATGTTAGGGTGGAATTCACCTCGTTGAATGCTATTAAAGTGAGCCATTACTACATCACCTATGTTGTTACTAACTCTAATGTGATCTACTAAACCGTTTTGCCCTGTGTAAGCATTAGGATCTATTTGTCTTAAGCGGAAATTTTGATTTTGGAAGTCACCAATACGATCATTAGATGTAATTTGATATCGTATATTTACATTACGAAATAAAACATCTCAGCTATTTGTGGCTGTTTGTTCTATTTTTCAAAAAAGATTGTCTTCTATATAAGGTGAGGGTTGTTCACAAATAAGTGTGTTCATATTATCGTATATTACTGAAAGTGGTAAAAAAATAACAGCTGAAATTAGTGAAAAAACTATAAACGTTTTTAATTGTCTCGTTGAGCAAGAATAAGATTTCATATTAAATATTATATTATGTGTAGTACATATAACTGACATATATAAGTTTTTAACAATACGAATAATTGATATATTTGTAATAATTTCCCAGAAAAACATTTTTATGTAAAATCATAATAAGCAATGCACGGACATTGATAGTTGATGCTTAAGAAAAAAAAATTAATTTTTATAATATATGAAATTTACTTTATGTTATAAATGCAATATTTGCGTTTTTTGATATAGAATATAATAAAACATAATAGGGTAATATCTAATATTTTTATTATTTAATATTACTATTTGTGGTATAAATTATAGAATAAAAATATTACTTGAAGTAAAAGAAAATATGTTTAAAACACAAGGAAATAAAACTATAAAAGCTATAATTAAAGGCAATAAAATTGTTCAACAAAAAGACATTAACTGATCATACCTTATACGGGGAAAAGAAGCTCTAGCTCATATAAAAATAAAAATCATAATACAAGATTTTAGCCCTAAGCTTAAGCCATATAAAAATCCTTCCATTATAGGACCAGATAATAAAATATGATAATTTATTATATTTATATATGTGAAAGTGTCAATACTATTCACGATATCTAACAAATTTAATAAAGTTAATGAATAACCACCCAAAAACAATATACTTGTTAAAACACATATAAGAACGATACTAGCGTATTCAGCTAAAAAAAAAAATACAAAGATAACTGCAGCATGTTCTGTCATGAAACCACTAACCAATTCTGATTCAGCCTCTGCCAAATCGAAAGGAGCTCTATTTGTTTCTGCTATAGATCCTATAAAAAAAATAATAAATACAGGAAGCAACGGCATAATATATCATATAGCTTTTTGAGCTTCTGAATTAACAGTTAAACTTAAACTACCTGACAACAAAACCACTAATAAAATAGCTGAACTTAGAATAAGTTCATAACTGATTAATTGAGCGGTACTTCTTAAAGAACCTAAAAAAGCATACTTTGAATTAGCAGATCAACCTGCTAACAATATACCATATGTTGATAGCGATGACACAGCCAACATATAAAGTATTCCTAAGTCAAAATCTGAAATAGCCACACCCGGACCGTATGGAACAACAGAAAACCCTAACAACGAAAATATTAAAGTTATTATTGGTCCGAGGAAGAAAAGTATAAGATTAGACTGAGTAGGAGAGACATATTCTTTTAATAATAATTTAAGTGCGTCTGCAAACGCTTGTAAAAGACCATAATAGCCTACTATGTTAGGACCTAATCTTCTTTGCATACTAGCCATAGTTTTTCTTTCAGCTATAGTAACATATGCAACAGTTAATAACACAGGTACAGTTACTATTAAAACTTCTACAATAGAAACTAATATAGGCATATATAACATATTTTGAAAATAATAAAATTAGTTATCACGTATACAATAGACTAATCATGAAAATTAATACATATATAAGCATACTGATAACTGATAAAAAAATAAAATATATATAATTGTATTTATATAAGGATATATATTATAATTATATTTGTTTACAAATAATAGATAAAAAATTATAAATTGTGATGCATTATTATATTTTATGATATTTTATGATATTTTATGATATTTTATAGTGCAATATCACAAGCAAAAGATAATGCAATTTATATAAATTTCGTACATAAAAGAGATATGGAGGAATCGAACCTCTTTAATATGATTTGCAATCAGATCGTACAACCTTGTACGTCATATCCCTCAAAATTTACTCCAAAACAATTATAGCAAAAAAATGGTTATTTAAAATAATAGTATCATGTTAGTATATTTTGCATTATAAAAGTAACTTTTATATAAGCATTTTAAATAAAAATAATAAAATATCGGGAAATTCTTATCTAAGATTCGAACTTAGATCAAAATATTAGAAGTATTTTGCTCTACCATTGAGCTAATAAGAATTGACACACACCAACACTTATTACGCTAATACAATAAATGTGTTGTGAAGCATAAGATTATTCTATAAGTGGCAACTATTGTAAATTAGCATGTATAATACAACACAGATATATTGCATGAATAGAACACCACATAACTTGCCATGCCTTGCTTTGCTTTAGTTTATTTTACTAAATGTTGTAATGTTTTATTGCTCTAGTAATCATGACACAAATTTTTCAATAGAAACAGACTCTATTACAATAGGCATACTACTATGTAATATACCACATATTTCGGAACATTGACCATAAAACGTTCCTTCACGATTTATCATAACAGAAACTTGATTTAATCTTCCTGGGTATGCGTCACATTTTATTCCAAGAGAAGGGCAAGCAAAAGAATGTATAACATCCGCACCTGTGACTATAAACCTAACATGCGTAAGTTCTGGAATGATAAGTCTGTTATCTACCTCTAGCATTCTTAGTGCTCCATCTTCTAAATCAGATTCAGGTACTAAGTAAGAATCAAATTCGATAAATTCATCTTCACTGTTTAGGAAATCTGGGTATTGATAGCTTCAATATCATTGGTGACCTTCTGCTAATACTGCCATGGAAGGATCACTTACTTCGTCCATAAGATATAATAACTTAAATGATGGAAACGCAATTAATATTAATATCAATGCGGGCGTAATAGTTCAAATTAATTCAATTAATGTTCCATGACTTAAATATTTATGCGATATTGGTGCTTCAGTATTTCTATAACTTCTTATTACGGAAGCTAGTATTCAGCCCACGCCAAATAAAATTATTACTAAATAAAATAGGATATTATCATGTAGTTCTACTAAACCCTCCATTTGTGGTGTAGCACTATCTTGAAAATAAACACCTCAGGGTCTAGGTGCATCACATAATTGAAGAAGAAATATGTTTTTAAATAAATACGTAATTGACATCATAACAAACAAAGTCACAACTGAAGTTTTTATTGAATATGAGTTATTTATAAAATAACCAGATTTTGCTATAATCATGTTTGAAGTTGCATTATGTTGTACATTGTTTTTGTGCACTTTTTTACTAGCTAATTCAGTTAAACTATTTTCAAGTAAACTTATAAACGGCACTATTATTAAAAAATAAATAAAATATAAAGCTGTAGAAATTTGCCCAAACTCTATGAAAGGAGATTCTACATGTTTAGCACCTAATTGCATTAAAATTAAAAAATTTCCTATAAATATGAAAAATGCTATTTTACTTAATGGTCTGAACTGTATTCCTCTAGATCTAGAAAGATCGACAAAAGGCATTATTAATAAGATTAATATAGCCGAAAACATAGCTATAACTCCTAATAATTTATTAGGAATTGATCTTAATATAGCATAAAAAGGTAATAAATATCATTCAGGCACTATGGCAGGTGGAGTTTGCATTGGATTAGCCATAACGTAATTTTCACTATCTCCTAAGACATTTGGCATAAAAAATACAAAAATAGATAATGCAAGAATAAATATAAATATAGTTATAAGATCTTTAAATATAAAGTAAGGAGCAAATGGTAATCTGTCAGAATTACCTGAAACACCCAATGGATTACCTGAACCTGCACTGTCATGTAATGCAATTAAATGCATTAATGCAAGTGCAGCCAAGATAAAAGGTAAAACAAAATGTAAAGCAAAAAATCTGTTTAATGTAGCATTATTTACTGAAAAACCCCCTCAAATGAACTCAACTATATCTTGACCTACTCAAGGTATAGCACTCATAAGATTAGTAATAACTGTTGCACCTCATAGACTCATCTGACCGTAAGGTAATACATAACCCAGGAAAGCTGTAGCCATCATTAGAATAAATATTACTGTACCTATTGTTCACACTAATGTTCTAGGTGCTTTATAAGACCCATAATACAGTCCTCTACCTATGTGCAAATAAACTATGAAAAAAAATGCTGACGCTGTGTTTGAATGTAAGTATCGTATTAATCACCCATTGTTAACATCACGCATTATATGTTCTACTGAATTAAAAGCTTCTAAAACGCTAGGGTTGTAATGCATTGCTAAAGTTACACCTGTAACTATTTGTATTACTAAACAAAAAGCCAATAAAGAACCAAAATTTCATAAATAACTTATGTTTGATGGTTGAGGAGAATCTATAACGTATGAGTTAACCAGTTTTAACAAAGGATGGCTTTTAAATATTCTCATTTTAGTTAGTATATATATATATATTTGTGTACATATGTTTAAAAATAAATTTAAGTAAATTATATAATTTACTTAAGTTTTCTATATTGTAGAAAAGTATAACTTTAACGATATTGTAATTAGCTTATGTTAAACTATTGTATATGCTTTCTATTTTAAAATAACACCAACAATAAATAATACCATTATAATGGTATTATTTAATTTAATGTACTTTTACTATTAAGATATAAACATGTATAATGGATATATCTTATGAATATGACAGCTTAATTAAAAATAATAATAGGTTAACATTTTAAATAGCTTGTATTGGTAACGCTTATAAGAAATAAGCGATTTGAACGCCTAACCTTTCGTGTGTAAAACGACAGCTCTACCATTGAGCTAATTCCTTTTGTACAGTAAGTGTTTAAATATGCAAATTAACTATAATAATATGTGCAATGGCATTAATTGAAACACTAATTTGCCTTAACCCAATATTGTATATTTAATAATACAATAAGCATTTAATACGTTAATATTAAAAAATTTTTATGTAAAACATTGAAGCTACAAATTTAGCCACTGCTCACTCATCCTTTAAGACCATAAGATCCTATACGTATCTTGGATTTTAGATTACTATATTCTAAATTGGATTTAACATTACCTCTTACCATAACCTCTGATAATCCTTTATCAGAAGAATCCATATTTTTTATATTACCTTTATATCTAAGTTTAAAAAGAGATCTCGCAGCGGTATTGCGTTTAGTTAATCTGCCTGCTACCTCGATTCTTATACCAGTAACAGATTTATGTTTAAGTAGATTAATAACTTTAACTAATTTATAGGCATAATGTTTTAATTCTGATGTAGTTGTATCTATTAAATCCAAATTTGTTGGCGATGTCAAATTAGTAATAGACTTATCTAAAACGTCAATGTTTTGATTATTTGACTGCTTGTGTAACAATGCGTCTACTGTAGGATTAGAATTAGTTTCAATTGCAATATCATTAAAACCCAGATTTTGCGGTACCATTTTTTTGTTATATATTTCGTCATAAACAGCCTGCCTGTCAATAGCTGGCACATTAAACATTAACAAAGAATCCTTCATCACCTTTAATAACTTATTTCTTCTGTTTTTTATTTTTGCCGCTAAAGTGGTTGAATAAATAGAACCACTCATAAACAAATATTTTAAATTAACAAAATTAAACTCTACTTTTTTATTATATATTTTTTCTATTTCATGTCTTAAAGATAAAACATATCGTTTTTCAAATTTAAGCTTATTAAATGCTAGTAGTTGCCTAAAATAAACGGATATTATTTCTTTACGTAAAAACTTAGAAATGAAATCTTGCATGTATTTTTTTTTTTGAGCATTAAGTTCCGAAATATAAACAAACATATCCAACGGTAAGCCTTTATTATTAACGTATGAATAAAAACCTTTTTTTTGAAATTGCATTTTTGATATTAAACCTAAACCTTTTTTATTAAGTTTATTTAACAAAAAATTATTTATGTTTACTCCTTTAATATTAAGAAACTCTTGTCTTTTGTCTATTTCTGCATTAACTTTAGTTTGCATTGTTTCTTTATGTTTATAAAGATTTTTATTTTTACCTTTATATTTTATTGTACCTTTATTTCTTTTTATAGTTAAAAACATAGGCTTGGGAAATTCTGAAAAAAATGAACCTTCACGAAACTTAGATGAAAAAAATGAATAAATCTCATTTACTGTTGCATTTTTTGGTATAAGATTATTAAGCTTGTTTAAAATCACATCATTTGGTATAAAGTCATTTCACGCTCAACCTAGATTAATATATCTATTAACTTTAGAGCTCATAAAGTTAAGTTGTTCTTTAATAGTTCATCCTTTTAATAATCTTCCTGCTTGATCAATCGTGGGTATTTTTTTCATTTTATTAAAGTAATATTTTTTTTCATTATTGTATACATACACGGTTATAACAACTTTATTATTAGTATGTTTTAGTTCTGCTCTACTAACTAATATTCTGTTAGTTGATAGCCTTACTTTTCTAACACGATAACGTCGAGATCTTGCTTTTCTCACTTTATTTTCCAGTTTACGACTATAAGAATTGAAATGAGACTTTATTAACTTAGATATAATTTTGTCTATAGAAGGCAGTCCTTTTATTGAGCTTTTATTATAAGCGTATATACTGTTAAATCATTCCTTGTTGGCAGGTGGATAATGTTTAATTTTTCCTGCATAATTATTTTGTAAGTTATCACTGATTAGTTTAATGTTATTGATATTTAAAATATATATATTGTGTCATACTTAAGTACAACTTAACCAATAAACCTTAGCCAAACTAGCTAGCATTACTGGCCATTTTCATTAACTTTAATGTTAATTATTATAAAATTATTACATGCTTATTTAAATCCCATTAGGAAAATAATAAAATTTACAGTAGCAAAAAGAAAAAATATAGCAATTGGTCTAGATAAAGAAAAAAATGTTTATACCAATATGACTAATAGCGTAATAGTTTAAATAAAAGGCAAGCTAAGGGTCTATAGTAAATAAATTTTTGTTTAGCCATAAATAGTTGTGCCAACCTACACAATTTATTTACTTAAAGTTAAATTTAAAACAATGAGTTTCAACAGATAAACTGCAGCAACTTTTTTTAACTTCTGTTTAGCGAAACTAATCGAACTATAGGCAATACGAATACTAGTGGATATGAGTCATAAATTAAAGCTGTACTAGAATAGTTTATACCATCTAAAATTGGAGCAGGATATACACCTAATATTATTGTAAACACAACTAATGTTAATAACATATAAAACTCACGTTTGTTAAGATCAGGTATGTTAACAATAAAAAACTTAGAATACGATCCTCCAAAAGCGGTTCTGTTAAACATGTAAATATTATAAGCAGCTGAAAATATTATAGAAGAACTAGCTAAAAAACCATATATGGTATTTCTTTCAAGTATACCATACAAACATAGAAACTCACCCACAAAGTTAAGAGTTAATGGAACTCCGCAGTTAGCCAAACAAAACATAAATAATAAAATACAAAAAATAGGCATTATTTGTGCCATTCCTCTGTAATAACTTATTAATCTAGTTGAAGATCTATCGTATAATACACCTCCTACACAAATAAACAAAGCAGGAGATACCAAACCATGACCTAATCCTAATAATATAGCACCTTTTAAGCCTTGTATTGTATTGCTGAATACACCCATAAGATACACTGCAGCATGGCACACAGATGAATAAGCTATGAGTTCTTTTACGTCTGTAGTTCTTATTGTACTTATGCTAGCATAAAATATAGTAATTACACCAATAGTAAACACTATAAGAGTACTAATTAGATAAGCTTTAGGTAATAAAGGCAATATTAGTCTTAGCACACCATACAAACTAAGTTTTAAAACTATACCTGCCAAAATTATACTTCCACTCAAAGGTGATTCAACATGAGCTTTTAGTAATCAAGTGTTTAAAAATATAACAGGTGTTTTTACTGCAAACGCTATAAATATACCAGCAAATAAAAACAATTGAACGTAATAAGAAAAATTAGTCTTGTATAAAGCATCAAAATCTGTGAATCCCATAGTTGATGACATTGTTAGGATAGCTAACAACATAAACAAGGAACCTAACAGGGTATACAGAAAAAGATAAAAGCTAGCTCTCACTTTATTAATTGAACCAAATATACCTATAAGTATAAATAATGGAGGCAATATACTCTCAAAATAAACGTAAAATAAAAAACCATCTAAAACTAAAAACACAGATATTAATAATATCTCCAATAACAAAATTGTTATTAAAAATGGTTTCAAATTATCAGATATAGATGTCCAATTCGATAATAACGATATTGGAATTATTATAGTTGTTAATAATATGAAATACATTGATAAGCCGTCTACTCCTAAATATATGTCAAAAAAGCTGATATTTGTATTGTTTTGCACAAATTGAAATTGATTTGTACTAAAATCATATGAGATAAACATGAATAAAGAAATAAACAAAGTCACAATCGAACTTTTTAATGCTATAGTTTTCAGCTCTAATTTGTTTTTGTATGTATTAACGTTGTTTTGTATTTTTGAAGAAATTAAAAGTAATCCTATTAACGGGGCAAGTAACAAACATAATGAAAACATTTTGATACTAAATAACAAAAAACTTACCACATTATTATTTTTATAAAAATAATATTTAGTAAGATCTTCACGGAATACATCCTAAAATCAAAAATTTTTCAAGAAACGTTACAGGGTAGCATATCTACCCAGTAAATTATTTAACAAACTTTTAGCTATGGTTTTAATGTGATGAACTTTTCAGACCTAAATATGATTATATCAATTTTTATTGTCACAATTTAGGTGGTTACGATATTGTTTATATCTTAAAGGTGTTACACAATTATAATAATAATAATCATGACAAAAAAGAGCAATATAATATTAACTGTAACCTTAGAGATAGTAATATAATACAACTTTCTATATCTAAAGATAATCGTAAGTTAGTTATTAAAAATAGTTATTGTATGTTATCAAGTGGTTTAAGGAAATAAGCTGAAAATTTTAAAGTAGATACTTTAAAATCTATATTTCCTTATAAATTTAGTACTGAAGGTCATTTGTTTTATAAAGGTAATACACCTGATATATATTATTATGACAATATTTCTACGAAACAATATAGAAATATATGTACTGATAATTGATCTTTTAAAAATGAGACTATTAAATATTTAACAAATGATTTAAATTGTCTTTATAAAGTGTTAGTTAAAGCTAATAAACAAATTTTTGATGATTATGATATCGATATGAAAAACAGTATTATTATATCAGGTCTAGCTGTACGTGTATACTTGAAAGATTACTATAATAACAATATACCAAATATTAATAAAGCAAGTTTTTATAAAGATATAAAACAAGCCTGTTGTGGTGGTATTACTGAAGTTTATAAACCATATGGTGAAAATATGTATTATTATGATGTTAACTAATTATATCCTTACGCAGCTTTACAAGATATGCCTGGTTTAGTTTGTAATAAAATTTTGTATTACATTAGAGGTATAGACATAGAAAATTTATTCGGTTTCTATTATTGTGAGGTAGAAAATTTAAAAGATGATTATTTAGGTTTATTACTAGTCAGAGACAAAATGGGTTTGATATTTCCTTTAGGTAAATGACATGGATGATATTTTAATGAAGAGTTAAAATTTGCTAAAAACTATGGTTATAAAATAAAAGTATTAAAAGGTTATGACTTTGATAGGGAAAGTAATGTTTTTAAATCTTATATAGATAAAATTTATAATATAAAATCAAATAGTACTAACGATACACAAAAATCTATAGCAAAAAGTTTATTAAATAATTTATTAGATAGATTTGGTATAAGTTTAGATAAACCTATAACGTAAATAATAACTACTAAGTCTTTTAAAACTAAATCAAACATGTATAAAATTATGTCTTACAAATATATTAATGAAGATAAAGTTTACACCATTTCCAAGTAGTGAGAAAACATCATTAATAAAAATAGTAAGAAAACCAATAAAAAATAATATGAGATTGAAATAGGGTTTAGTATTATACCTTTCTCAATACCAAATATGTTTATAAACTCTAGGGTATCCTCATTAGTCTTGTAGGGATAGCCACTAATACCATTAATTGAATTAATAATGCCGTTATATTTTTTTAGCTCCGTTGTATCTCTATAGCCAATTTTGTCGATAAATATACCCTTGGTGTGAAAAACATCATTATTTAGGTATTTTCCGAGACCAATTTTCCTACCATATTGTCTATAGGGCAGAATAATAAATACCTTTTACTTTTTATAGGGCTTTAATCAATATTATGCACTGAGCTTCTCCCTTATTTCCTTGCTGTAATATAAACATATTTTTCGTATTTGAGTAATTAGCATGGGATATTAGTTTACTCTGTTATTAAATAAAGTAACGTTACGTAATGTTGTATTTTATTGTGTTATTATAAAGAAAAATTATTTTAACAAATGCATTATCTTGAAAACTTTACTTTACAACCACTCATTTTTTACTATATTGTTTAATTAAAATATTGCAATAATAACTAATTAAGGCCTGAGCCCTTTACAGCAAAAACGGATGCTTTATCAACACTAGTTACAATAGGTTTCATGTCACTGGTCAAGTTAAACTTACCATTTCTGACAATAGCAGGTGACGGTTTTTTTACTCAAATACCCTCGTCATACTGTATAGATCTATCAGGATCTGTGTAGGATGTAGGAATAAGGGTATTTTTATTTGTTTTTAATCTTGATTCAGCTAACAAACCGCTACCAAATTTAATACCATGTCAGGATGCACCTCCGATAGTTATAGGTGTTAATTGAGCGGTATGTGCAGGATACAATAGTTTTAGGTTGCTGCCTGTAGGATCCAAAGTGTCATACAATATACCCATAGGAAAGCATTTAGGACTTAGTGTTTTATGATAAGCAAAATCTACGTTAGTACTATCCTCATTTTCTTTTTGCTTACCTTTAACGTCAAGGACGGGTTTGGTTATTTCATTTTCACCCATATTTGGATTTAAAGCAGGGGTTGTTAAAAATATATAATCTCGCATGACTTCAGGAAAAGACAAAATAGAACCCAACACTCCAGAGGATATTAAAACAATACAAGCCAAAACACAAAGCAGGGCTAGCAAATTAAAAGACGGTGCACCAAATGCAATTGAAACAGCAAAAGTTAACGAACTGGACAGAGTTAAAAAAGCAGAAGTTAACATAGACATAGGAAAGCCCAATGTATAAAAGGCAGGTGACAAATCCTCAAGGCTAGAGTTTGAATTGTTTTTTCACGGAATGTAAAAACCAAAATCTATACCAGGCACATCTGGTATAGCAAAAGTTAAACTTGGTAATGTTAATAGTGTAGATTGAAGTGGAAGACTTACAAAAGCATGAGGCTTAGGAGGACTATTCAGACCTCACTCTAAAGAGTTATATGATCTAGATAAGTGTGTTTGTAGTAAATCATAATAAAATTGTGGAATTAATCAAGGATATCTTGATGTAGCTTTACCCTCAACTAATTGTACATATAATATGTGTAAAAACAATCAAGTAGCTATCACACTAATTATTGATCCAAAACTACTTACAAGATTTCACCCTGCGAATGCATCAGGATAATCACTTATTCTTCTAGGCATACCTTGCAGACCTAAAAAATGTTGAGGAAAAAAAGTTATGTTTACACCTACAAATAAAACTCAAAAGTGAACTTTACCTGATGATTTATTGTAATCTACTCCTAAAATTTTAGGAATTCAAAAATATCATGCACTATATAATGCAAACACTGCTCCCATGCTTAATACGTAATGGAAATGAGCTACAACGTAATAGGTGTCATGGAATACTGTATCAAGTGATGCATTAGCTAAAACAACACCACTTAATCCTCCGATAGTAAACATAAAAACAAAGCCTAATGCAAATAGCATAAAGGCATCTAATCTAAATGATCCACCGTAACATGTAGCTAATCAACTAAATATTTTAATACCGGTCGGAACTGCTATAATTAATGTGGCTGCTGTGAAGTAGGCTCTTGTATCGACGTCAAGTCCTACACTGTACATATGGTGACTTCAAACAACAAAACCAAGTACCCCAATAGACATCATTGCATAAACCATACCAAGATAACCAAAAACACCCTTATTTGAGCTTGCTGAAATTGTTGTACTAATAACACCAAAACCTGGTATAATTAAAATGTAGCGATTGTTTTGATTGACAGGACAGCATCCATGATTAATGGAAGTCTGTACTTATCAACTCTCAAAAACTTTTATATTTTTGTTAGGACTTTATCTTGAATTGTAGTATTTTGTTCATGACTGTTAATTAAAGACTTTATTTTTAATATTTTAACTAAACCTTTTTCCGTTAAATGCTCTTTGTTTTGAATTAATATGTATACTTTTCTTCATCTTAGATAACTTATATGCCTTCTAGATTGTAAATTAAATTTATCAAAGTATTGTATAACTTTTTTAGCAGAACCAAAACTAGTAGAACCATAGTAATAAGTATCTTGTGATTTTCTATATCCAATATTACCACCTAAATAATTCTTTATCATCTTTAATAGTAAATTATTTTTCTGATCTATTTGATAATTCAGTCTTATTTCTGATTTATTTTTTATTAGGCGATTTATAATTTTAATTTGAAAGCTAGCATCTGCATCAGAAAAACCAGCTAACCAGTGATTATTAAAATTGTTGCTTAAATTTATAGTAAATTTAATACCTAGGTCTATATAGTCAGTATGGTTTAATATATTATTAATTACTTGATTAAATCTATGTTCTGTTCTTAATTTACCATTTATTAAGTTAAGTACATATAATATACCTTTTTTTTTAGAAACTATTAAAAAGTATGCATTTTTGTTTTTTATTTTTTTAACAGTACCATAACCCAATCTTTCCTTAATATAATAAGCTAAAAATGCATCAGAAGAGCTAAAAGTTATGACTAGTTGTTGAATTTTACTAAAATGGCCATCACCATCTATTAATCCAGCTAAATAATGACCTAGCTGTTCGTCATTTAAAGGTTTTAAATGTTTAGAAACATGATTTGATATATTTCTTACATGTTCTGAATCTACTACAATTCCGTCGCGCATAGTCTCTGAGGTTATATCTGTTATATTTAAGATGTTACCTGCTGATTTGCTTTTTTGTTTCAACTTTTTCACTCTGTTGAATTCAAAAGAGTATTTGAAACTTTTTAACAAAGCAGTTCCAGCATACAGCAACGTTAAGAGGCCTACAAGCGTAACCTCTGGATGCAATATGTGTTTATATACATATATTGGACTATATCTTTATCCTCTATTGTTTCACTTGTCGTTGAAGGTATGCCACGCTTTATATAGTGGAGTACCAACTAAAGCCTTATATGCCTCAAGATCTTTTAAGTAATAATAATCGTTTATTAAAAACAACCTTTGTTTTTTGTTAGATCTAGATGGATATTTTAAAAGATATGCTTTAAAAAAATCTATATCAGTTTTTGCTTGTATAGATCATTTGTAACATCCATTTTGACTTTTATCAAAATAGACATTACCTTTAAAGACATTTTTAAAGCTGATTACATCAATGTATAGTTTATTTGTCACTCCAATGGTCAATTGTGGGTAATTATTTTTAATACTGTACGTTATAGTACCATCTGCATCAAAAAACCCTGCAAATCAACCATTATCAATTGTAACAGTTTCTGGGTATACAATAGGTATATTTAACAATAAACACAATCTTTCTAATTGCTTTAATCTAGATGTGTGTCTTATATTGCCATTTATTCTATTAATTAAATTTATAATTCCAGTCTCATTATGTAATCTATATCTAAGGGCTTTTGCACCTGATCTTAATTTAACAGATCCACCTAATTTTTGTTTGATGATAGCTAAACAATGACCATCTTTTAAAGACATTGTGATTTCACAACTACCATACCCCGACTTGTTTACTAACAAAGAACCGTCTCCATCAATTAAACCTGATAGCCACTGATTTCAACATTTTTCTTTCAAATAAAAGCTACTGTGATGGAGATAAATTGAGGATAATGAACGTGTAGTCTCTGAGGTTCCTACTAAGAAATTAAATCTTTTTGTTACCGGCTGATTTCCTGATATTAAGAAATTTTTTACTTTATAGGGGCAATATAAAACTAGTCAATTGCCACTTACTAATAAAGTATTCGTTAATACTTGCTCAGAATTCCAGCATATAGTCCATTTCATTTGATAAATTACTTTATCAAGGGGCCATATTTGACCGAAAAATCAAAAAAGATGTTGATATAAAATAGGATCACCTCCACCTGCTACTTCAAAAAACGAAGTATTTAAATTTCTGTCTGTTAATATCATCGTAATTCCTCCTGCAAGAACAGGTAAGGATAATAAGAGTAAAACCGCTGTGATTACTACAGCTCATCCAAATAGTGCTAACTTATGTAATCTTATTCCTGGACTTCTCATATTTAATATTGTTGTTATAAAATTCATAGCACCTAATAAACTACTAACACCTGATAAATGTAGAGCGAAAATGGCTAAATCTACACTTGGACCACTATGACTTTGTATTCCTGATAAAGGTGGATAGAGAGTTCATCCTGTACCCGCACCGTTTTCTATACCGCTAGCAAATAAAAATAATATTAAACTAGGAACAAGTAGTCAAAAACTGATGTTATTTAATCTAGGAAATCTATACCTTTAAGTAGTTTCCTACCCGGACGGACTATATCTTCATCATTATTTTAAGTAATGAGCTATGCGTGTAGTCTCTGAGGATCCATTCTAAAAAATTATATTTTAGTTTGTTTCCTGCATATTATTCCCCTGTATATATAATTGTTACGATTAATTCGGTCGAAATAACAACCTTATGATTGACAAATCCAATTAAGTGTATATATATCTGTTAAATGAAAATTAATTTATTTCTAATTCGAGAGATTCTATGCATACAGCAAAGTAATAATATAAAAATTCACACTTTTACACGGCATTTCCTTTATTTCGTTACTTTTACTTGGTTAAAAATATACATATATATATATTTTAATATAAATTATATAAATGATTTCAGTTAAAATATATTCTTTTTAAATTCATATTGTTTTTGTGTAAATTTATTTTAATAATTCCCTCTTCAGTATAATGGTTTCTTTTTAATATTAAGTTGGCTGCTTGCTCTCAATCTTTATAATCTAAATATTTAGATGAATATAAAGAAAATGATTTAAAATAAGTTAAAATTATTTCTAAAGATGTACGGCTAGAAGCAGTTATATTAAAATATTCATTACTTGTAGAAATTTGTTTTCTGGTCTTTAAATTACAATTTAAAAATTTAGATATTTCTGTTAACACATCATGATAACTATTTTTGCTTATAGGCTCATACATCCTTTGTTCTATTCTTAATCTACAAGTAATCTTTCTTTTTTTAGCATTATTTTCTAATTTAGTATGTTGAATAGAAAAACTTCCATCCGCATCTATAAATCCCGCTAGTCAATTGTTTCTATCTAAATCTCCTTTTTTCAAAGGAAGTTTTATTATATTAGAACTATGATTTTTATTTATTCATTCAATTAAATTGTACAACTGAATAATTTTTGGTGTTCTTAATTCACCATTAATATATTCAATTATACTCTTAAGTCCTTTTACAGGAGAAATTACTAAGACGCAAGCATTATTTTTAGGCTTGTATCTTATAAAGCCATAACCTATTATTTCGAGTAATCTTTTAGCTAATGGTTCATCTTTTAAATTAAAAGTTATGCAAAACCTAGGGTTTTGCCTTTTTTTTAAATTATCATTAGGTAATCAAATATGTCCATCTCCTTCAAATAAACCGGCTAAATAAGAACTAAGTAAAATTTTATTATTATTATTCATTTTCATTTTCATTTTTATTTTCTTAAATTAATATGTACGTTAACATAACTATCTACATTAATATATAAATCATGGATAGCATAAATAGAAGTATATAACCCTGCAAGTAAAATTATTAATGTTAATCATATGTATATAGTATTCGTTTTTTTATTTAATGCTATTATTTTGTTAATATAAAACTCTAAAATTTTATTAAACTTATCACCTGCAATTCAAAATAAATTAAAGATAATACTATCTTTAAAATTCATTTTAAATAATATTTGTATTATTAATAAAATAAGCATACTTATACATACATAAGTAGTTGTTTCTAAATTTAACAATAAATCTTGTAAAGGACTAGATAATGTATTATCATCTATAAATTTACTTATACTAGGGTCATTTATATTATTATTACTATTAACATTAGAAACAACACTATTTTTTATATTTTCATCCATGATTTTATTTCTATTAATAGAAGTTATCTTTGAATGTAATGGACCGCTAAGCACGCTAGCACCTAATACAATACCAGCTTTTTGCAAAGTAGATAAAGCAGACTTAGATATAGTTTTACCTACTGCTGTAGCTACTCCTGCTGTAGTAGCACCTAAGCCTATATTACTACCAACAATGTTTAAGCCTTTACCTATAGCTTTACCAGCTTGTTTGTCTAAAGATACATGACCATGGAGATTTATATCATTATTATCTTTTGTGTATAATATAATGTCTGATATTGATGTATAGGGAAGATTACATATGCAATATATTGTATATAAAGGTATACATAAAAGAGAAAAAATTTGTATGTATTTAATAAATTTTCCATCTGATAATTTAAAATCATGTAAATATAATAAAACCAAACTTGATGTAAACATAAATGAACCCACAAAAGACAAAGGTGATATTAAAATATTATCTATAATGTGAGATTGTATAAATATATATAACATCACAACTAAACTAATTACAATATCAGATAAAGTTATAACATTTTTATTATTTATGTTATTACTACAACCCTTATTATATGTAGAATAATATTTTTTTCCTGTAAATTTAACTTTTGAATATGCATATTTTTTAACCAAAGGGTACGGATCCTTTTGTTTTGCCATATCTGGACCACCTACTAATAATGGTAACAAAAAATTACCGAATCCACCTATCATTGCTGGCATGACCATAAAAAATATCATTACTATTGCGTGAGCAGTTATTATACTATTGTATAACTGATTGTCAGCTATAAATTGGACACCAGGACCTGATAGCTCTAACCTAATTAATACAGAAAACGCTGTACCTATTAACCCTGATAACAAGGCAAAGATAAGATATAAGGTTCCGATATCTTTTGCGTTTGATGATAAAAATCATCTTTCTAACCATAAAGATATGTTACTTTTACCTAACCTAATGTTAGATGTAAACTTATCAGAAGCGTTTAAAGGTGCAATAGTTGTAATGGGTGATAGGAGGAGATGGGTCTATTAGTAAAAATTTCTTCTTTTACTAATAGCCTTGTGTATATAAATAATTCCTACTATGAATTAAAATAATCCATTATAAAGTTCCATATTTTAATGTTTTTATAATTTTACTATGTATTAAGATATAATTATACAAAAATTATAAAACAATAGTTTATTTAACTATATTTTATGCATAATTACATGTAAAATAATTACTAAACAGTTAAAAATTATTTGGTAAATAAATGAGTATTTTATATAACAAAAAATGTCAAATAATTAAACAGATACTGAGTGTGCCACAAACAATTTTTTGGTTTTAATTATTTGTGGCGAGGCATTATTATAGATATGAAACATAGGTAACTTTTAGTATAAAAATCACATTATCAATACTAAGGCATTACTAAATTGCATTATAACTACTTTATACTGGCTATAATAATTAACTTTTTATATTTTATATGCTATTACTTTACGCCAGCACATATATATATATTAATGATTTATATTATTTAGACGAATCATATGCAGTAGCAGGATTAGAACTAAATTTAGGGCTAGCCATTTGATAAAGTTCGGCAGTAGTTTTAGGTGGAAGAGTAATTCCTCTATCTGGTATAAATATACGAGATGTTCCGTTTTTATTTTTTACTGTTATAGGAGAAATATTTCCAGTTCTAAGTTCACAATTATGTTCGTTTTGCAGAGATTGTTTAGGGTTATTAACAAACTTACCTACTAATTCACGTCCACACTCTGTAATAGTCATTGTTTTGTATACATCAGTTGTAGGTTTACTAGTATGTGCATCTCTAGAATTATTGTGTATACTACCTATGTAGTCTCTACCAATGAAGTTAGCGGGGTGATCGGCAGGTATAAGCACAGGTTCCGTATTATTTCATAACGGAGCGATAGATTCACCTGAGGGATCATTAACGTCAACAAGAGCTGTCCTTGTTTTAAGCTTTTTATCTTTATAATGTTTTGAAGTAGGAGTAACTTCTACATATGTTAAATCTATAATTTTTTTACCTCCACGATCATCGTCTTTTTGTTTACTATCCATAGTCTCTTTTTGTTTGCCTTTCATTTCTAAGTCAAGTCTAGCCTCTCTTTCCATAAGACAAATAATTCTCTCTCATGAAATTATTATTATGCCCAAGCCTACTGATATGCTACCTGTTAAGCCATGCACACAACATAAATTATAATAAGCAAAACTTAAATCTTCAAAATTTGTATTTTCAACAGTAAAGGCATAAAACAAATAATTGAAAAAAGAGGTTATATTAAAAGAAGTCAAATCTAATTCAAAGCTTGGTGAAAATAGTATTAGAGAACTTAGGTAAGGTAATTCAGATAAGGAAGATTGTAAAACCAAATTTCTTGATATATAGGACTGGTTCAAGTTATAACTGTAGCCCGACTTGTTTATTACAAACAAAATGAAAATCATTAAGATAAATAAGCTAATATCGTTAGAAAATATGTAAGGTGTTAACGTATACAATATAAGTCCTATTAATATATATAAGGCATATGATGTTATAACACCAGTGTCTAATCTACTTAAATTTTCACTTAATTTTCTCAAACCTTTTTCTAACCCGTATGGACCAATTGCTTCTACAGAACCTTTATCTAAAACTTTAGTTGTCAGTCCACCTAAATTAAGTATGAAACGTGCAACAAATCTATTATAAATAAATTCCACTAAAAAACGTAAACTAAAAAAGTTAAAAATATTATAACCTAATCTAGTCGATTTAAAATAAACAACAAAACTAGGTAAAACTTCAACTATATAAACATACATAATAGTTAATGAAAGTGTAAACCCTAAAGGTAACAATTTAAATAACGTAAGTACAGCAAATTCAGTGTTTAGCATAATTTCATGTTTGGGATGTATAAACAAACTGTTATCAACAAATAGGCCAGTACCTAGTCCTATAAAAATGTCTTTACTAATATAACCAAAAAATATAGAAAACACCGCTAAAATAATTAAAGGTAAACTCATAAAAACATCACTTTCATGCGCCTTTTTATAGCTTACTAAAGGTCCATTAGGATTAGTTATAAAAGTTAAATATAAAACTTTAACTGAATATAACGTGGTAAACATGGCACCAACAACCGCTATAAAATACACAGTTATACTGGAATATGTAAATTGCCCAAACGCAGACTCTAATATAAAATCTTTAGAATAAAAACCAGTCATGAATGGAAAAGCTACTAAACTAAGAGAAGCTATCAACATTACTGAATAAGTTAAAGGTAAAAATGCTAATAAGCCTCCATACTTTCTAAAATCTTGATTATCAGCTACAGCATGAATTACAGCACCAGCACCTAAAAACAAAAGCCCTTTGTAAAAAGCGTGGTTAATTAAATGAAACAAAGCAAGGTTATAGGATGATAAACCTACCGCTATTACCATCATACCTAACTGGCTCATAGTAGAATAAGCTATAACCTTTTTGATATCTTGTTGAAATAAACCAATTAGAGAACTAAACACTGTAGTAACACTACCTACTCATAGGCAAATGATAAGTACAGTTGAGCTGTATTCTACTAAAGGAGATGAACGCATTAATAAATAAACTCCTGCTGTAACCATTGTAGCTGCATGAATTAATGCAGATACTGGTGTAGGACCCTCCATAGCTAATGGTAGTCAAACATGAAGACCAATTTGAGAACTTTTAGCCATAGCACCTATTAACAAACAAATACCTATAATTGTAATAGCATTTTCATTAATATAAGGTGCTAATGAAAACACAGTAGAGTAATCTAGGTTACCAAATGTTCAAAGGATAGTAAACATACCCAAAGTTAAAAAACAATCACCCACTCTGTTAGTCAAAAAAGCGGACATGGAGCTTTGATTTGCTGCTATTCTAGTAAATCAAAAGCTAACTAAAAGATATGAACAAACACCTACACCTTCTCACCCTACAAACATTAACAGAAAATTATTAGCTGTAATAAGTATAATCATCATAAAAGTGAATAAACTTAAATAGCTGAAAAATCTTTGATTATGAGGGTCATGGCTCATGTAGCCTATTGAATATATATGAACTAACGATGATATGACTAATACAGGTATTAACATTGAAACTGTCAATGAGTCAAAACTAAATCCTCATATTACACTTAGCGACTCTGAATCTATTCACCTTATAAGTGATATAAATACAGGTATATTATTTAATACCACCTCAGTAAAGGCGAATACTGCTATGATTGTTGTTAATATCACCGACAAGCTTGTTATTAATTGTGCTCCGCTAACTCCAACTTTTCTACCAAAAAACCCAGAAACTATTGATCCTAATAATGGTAAGATAATTACGGCTAAATACATTATTTATAATCTATTGCAATACTTCCTCTTAATCTGTAAAAAGCTACTAATATACCTAATCCAATAGCAGATTCTGCTCCTGCTATTGATATCACATATATTGCGTATGTTTGACCTAATATATCATCAAAGCTAAGTGAACTTACCAATATTAAAAAAGTAATTGCTAAAAGCATTATTTCAATTGAAATAAGCATTAATATTATGTTTCTTTTGTTGAAAACAAAACCTAATATTCCTATTGTGAATAAAATTAATGATAAATTCATACTTGAATTTTACAATATAAAAAATTGTGTCTTATTGAAAAGGCGAACTTTGCAATGTTTTGTTTTATCCTATAAAACATGTAAAACACACAAACATTAAAAATTTAACTTTTAATTAGCGCTTAAACTAATATGTTGTGTCATTAAGCTGTACTAATTAGGATATATTGTTATAATATATTAACAACAATAACAAATTAAATATTATTTAAATGAAAATGTAATATAGACATTAATAGTCAAAACAACGTAAAAGAAAGCTAGTTTTAACACATGTTAATTTAGTATACTTTTACCTTTAACGCTAAAATGTCTATGTCTTTCAGTTGCCAAACGTAGTGCATCATTTTCTAGTTCTTCGTTATGATATCTAGCTTGTTTTATGAATTCATGTATGTCTTTTGGGACGGTTACTTTAGATATAGGATTATGATCTTTAAATTCACCATTTGCATTTTTATACGTATATTTAAAAAGAGGTATTTTGCTTAAGGTATCCATTTCATTGTTTACACGTTTTTCAAAAGCTTCATAATTGCTAGCTGGAGCATATTTTTTAAAGATATACAAAGTTCTATCAAAATGATTTGCTTTTGACATAATACTATCTCATTTTTCCTTAGTCTTTTCTTCATATCATTGACGCGTATAACGTTCAACATCATCTACATGAGTTACCTTTTTTCTATAAAACTTATATGCTTGATAGTCATGCATTAGATCACGCATATCTTTTTCGTCGTGTAGATCCATTGTATGAAGTATCAATTCAATAGGCATATTAGAAATACGTTTTTCTAATTCTTCTAAACTAGATACGTCTAATTTATGAATAAATCTTTTTAAAGGTGTATCTTGAAGACTAGGAATATTAGACTCTTTCTTAACAATAACAGATTTGCCTACGTATGACTCATATTTACTATCATCATTGGGCATACACTTTTTAGAACCAAATAGACATTCATGTAAATTTATATTTATACCTAATTCATTAAAATGAAAATCTAAAATAACACCTAGTATACTTATACACAATAAAGCGAATAAACCAATTACTCAGTAAGCATAAAAGCCTAATGAACCTTCATATACTACGTGTTTAAGAAATGCTATACCTGGTAATACCACAAACAAACGAGTAACTAATGCACTAAACGTTCATTTTTCAGCAACAAGCTTGAAATAATGTAATGCCTTACCAGAAAATATTTTACTTTGTATAGGTAAAGTCACTAAATTATGAGGTTTAGGTATATTATTTACCTTAGTAGTTTGTCTACTATCAATGGACAACGCTTTTTTACCTAGCTCAAAGGCAAATCCTAATGTTAGTGCTAATAAAAAAATAAGTATAATTACTAAACCATATGTTTCATTTGTATATGCACTCACCAAATATGGATAAACAAGTAATATTTCCAAATCAAATAGAAGAAATAGCAAGGCAAAAATAAAAAAAGAGATACTAAACTGTGTTCTATTTTGTCCTAAGAAAGAAGTAAAACCGCATTCAAATGCACTATTCTTTTCTTGATATGGGTTGTGTGGAGCAAATAATAGATTTATACCAAGTAATATAAAAGCTAGTAGAGGTATGAAAAAAAAAAAGAATATTGTACTAGACATTTAAGGGTTTATGGTTAAGTGTGCTAATATCAGCACAGCATTTAATAAATTTGTAGGGTTATAAATAAATAAGAGCAACGTTAAAGTTAAAATAGAAATAGTAATACTAAAGAAACTTGACAGTGTAATATCGCTAAATATGAATTCAATGTCATAATTTGCCTTGTCTTTAAATCATATTGTTGATATTTTAGCGCTAAATCTAGTGTTTTTAATATTTTCAGTTAACTTATAGTTGTGGTTGTCAAAAAACATTTGTTTTATTATACCCAAATAATAAACAGCACTTATAACACTAGTTACAATAGCTATTAAAGTAAAAAAAAAATAACCCTCATCTAAAGCGGCAGATAATACCATCTGTTTTGCAAAAAATCCTATTAAAGGTGGTATTCCCACAAAAGAAAACAAGGTTATAACTAAGCTTAAGGCTAACATGGCATTGATATAAAAGTAACCTTTCAATTGACCTATCAACTGAATAGGCGAGTTATTTCTATCAAGTAAATTTTTGTATTTATGTTTCAAGGGGCCGTTATTAATTAACGTGTAGAGTGAAAATCCTATGACTATTAATATAATAAAAGCATTTAAATTAGAAATACTATATTGAATTAGATAAAAAATAAAGGCTTCTGTTGATTCAAAGCTACCAATCCTTATAGCTAACAAAATAAAGCCCAAATGGGATATAGTACTATAAGCAAAAAGTCTTTTTATTCTAGACTGTGTTAAACCTAACACAGCACCTACTATAAGCGATAAAAAGGAACTTAATAGCAAACCAGTTTTTCAACTAAAATTATCACTTATGCTTTCGGTGTAATGCGTAAATCCCAATAAAAAAATTAAAATAGTTATTTTAGCTATTATGGCAACAAAAGTTGTTACCACTGTAGGAATAGCATCATAAACATCAGGGCTTCAAAAATGGAAAGGAGCAGCAGATATTTTAAATAAAAAACCAACTGACATAATTAAAAGTGATATATTTAAGTAAAGTGGCTTGTATGAATCCAATATGCTCTTGGTATAATCAACAGTTATATTTGATATGTTGTTTATTATATAATAAGCATCTAAATTAGTAGAACCATAATTAGCGTATAATAGGCTGGTACCTAATAGTATAAAGCAAGAAGATAAACCACCCAAAAGGAAATAAGTAAGACCCGCAGAGGTCGATAACTCAGAATTTCTATATATAGTTGAAAGTAAGTATAAACCGTAACTTTGCAATTCTATAGACAAAAATATTGAAACTATATCACTACATGACATCAAAAAAATACCTCCCGTTATTATAAATAATAATATTAGTGGATACTCAATTATTTTAAATTGTTGTGCCATCTTATTAATTACACTTGTTTTGTCATAATCAAATTTACGCAATAAGATACTATATAGACTTGAATGACTTACATGTCAAACTTTTCTAGGATAAAAAGCAGTTAATTGTAAAATTAAACCACATAAAAGAAATATGAAAATATTAAAAGTTTGTGTAATTGGAGTAGTGTGAAATAAACCACCATATAACCCCAAACCTTTATTCATAAAAGAAATGCTTAAACTATTTATAGCTAAAAATGAACAGTACATCATAATTGTTACTGTTTTTCTTGAATACAAGATTGATTTGTCTCGTCGTGATGTGACGGCATTAGATAATAATAAAAAAAGTATAGAATAAATAATCATTTACATACGGTCTTATTGGATGCCTTGTTTTATTTTATAAAACATGCTTTACAAAGTAAAACAAGGCTTAGCCAGGAGAGAAAATCGAATTCTCATTCTTAACGCATGAAATTAATGTTCTGACCAATTGAACTATCCTAGCGATCATAAAGTAAAGGGTGGATACCCTGACTTGAACAGGGAACTCACTGTGCCACATACAGTTGCTCTACCTATTGAACTATAACCACCTATATTTTAAAAAAGCATCATAAAATTTAATTATGAATTGTCTTGTCTTCTCATTTCTTTTTTTTAGAAAATATGAAATGCACTGTTTCACGTTACACGCTTCACGTTACACAGACAATATTAAATAAAACAAATAACCAATCATATATGTAGTTGTTAATTATATATTTATACTAGATAATTAATAAAAAAGTATTTTACTATAGTGCTATATCGTATAAAAATAACATGCACATTATATGTTTATAATCTAATATTATGTTGGAGTGATTCGAACACTCAATAGTAAATACCAAAAATTTATGACTTGCCAATTAGTCCACAACATATGTTTCACTATACTTTGCAGGCAAATATTATTTTATTAAAATAATACAAGTTAAGTTATAGCAAATGTTTAATAAATAAAATTTGTAAGACAAAACTATTAGGTATCTACATGCTTATTTATTTTTTATGATAATGTATGCATAATACGTATAAACAAATAACAGTCTAGTAACAAAACATGTTACTAAGGTAAATCCGACTCGAACGGATAAGATTTAATAATCAAATAGTCCTAAGCTATTCATGTCTACCAATTCCATCACTACCTTTATGAATTTAACTAATGGTTTTTACTTATTAACTCAGTCTTAACACAAGATATTAATGAAACTTTTTATAGTGAGATAAGTTGTGTTATTTTTATAAAAAACAGTAAACAAAAATAGTGCCTAACATAAGACTTGAACTTATAACCTAAACATCTTCAGAGTTCCGCTCTACCAATTGAGCTTCTTAGGCTGTAGTTACATATAACTTTATACTTATTAACTTATTAATATTTACTAAACTATAACAAGAAACTATAAAATATAGTTTATTACATATTAATTGTTGTTTAAGCACAGTTATAGTAATATGATATTATACTTTATATAGTAGAACAACACACTCTATAAAAAATTTTTAATATTTTCCTATTAAACAATGCATTCCATTGGAGATATCAGGAATTGAACCTGAAACAAAGATATGCAAAATCAACGTTTTACCAATTAAACCATATCCCCTACGCTGTGTTAATGTTTTGCGTATACCAATAGAAAATTGCGTGCTTTTTATTTAGTATTAATACTTATGTATCACATAAATAAAAATCAACATATAGTTAATTAATGTGTAACTTTTTTTTGCTGCATGTAAAGTCAAGCATCATACACACTAATAACACATGACCTAATGGTGCAATATAAATCTTATAGTAAACAACTCACTATTATTTATTTACTAGATAATAAACATACAGCCTCATATATAACGTTGGTTCTTTTTAAGTTTTATATTGTTAATTATGGTTTTAGTAAATTATAATCACTATCCAAGAAACGACTTGAACGTTTACGGTAATATACCAGCGAATCTTAAGATCGCTCTGTCTACCAATTCCAGCACTCGGACTGATGTTGTAATATAAAAATGTATTTTTTACGATTAGTACTATTTAAGGCTAGAATGATTTGAACACTCATCTGAGCTGTCATGAGCAGCTTGCTTTACCAATTACGCTATAGCCTTTTTATAATATAAATCTAGATATAGTTAAAACTTTTTTATGTCTCGCGTTTTATTACATAAACAATTAAAAACATATAAAAATATATTTACATATTGTGGCTATAATATATATGCAGTAATAAATTATTATATAATAAAATGAGCAAGATATGCGGATAAAGGACTTGCACCCTTAAATGCTGGTCATGAGCCAATTATGTTACTATTACATCAACCCGCATTGTCAGCATTTAACGTTTTTTGTTTATCTAAGTTGTTTTAAATTGTTTTAATATACAAAATATCGCATAAAAATTAATTTTACAATATAATAGCCCAAAGGGGATTCGAACCCCTGATGTAATGGTGAAAACATTATGTCTTAACCACTAGACTATTAGGCCTGAGGTACAATAAACATAACAAATGATATTACGTAACAATATTGCATTAGCCCAGTGCAAGTATCGCACTTACTTCTACCGATTACAAAACGGTTGCATTACTTTTATGCTAACCAGGCTTCAAATTTAAATGTTGAGATAAGTGTATTATTTAGTGAAATATAAAATTAG